TATGTCTAATTTGATTTCTCGTACACGGCCCCTTTAATTCTACTGGGTTTCGAAGATAAAAAAAACCTTTCTTGGTCCATAACCTGAACTAGGTAAATTCATGAACTCAATTCGACTATTCCTTCCTACTCTTAATAAGCACCTGAACCATGAATTGTCTTATGAATCATCAATCAGACAAATTTGTTTAAAGAATTGAATTGTTCAAGGAACAAGGGATCCCCCCTCTCAATATCCGTCGACCCCCCGGCTGATTCCTCTTGGTTCATCAATTAATCTTCTTTTTTGATCTTGTCCTTGAGTTGATAAAATCAATATTTTGATGTATTAATTTCTATTGGATTAAACTATTCTAGTATCCTATTTGATTACTTTCTATTTTACCCTTTCAGTTTCTTTTATTGTCTTTTTTGTTCTATTTCCTTTTCCTTCAGATGAATAGAAAACTTCAGAGTATTTCTTTCACGGTTCAAAACAAGAAATGCAATTTGAATCTTTTTCTATTTATTTCATTTTGTATTGTATTTGTCAGAAAAAAAGTCGAATTCCATTTCCTTTTTTTTTGTAAATTCAATACCAATACAAAATGAAATAATAGGAGACTTTAAATGAAAGTCTCTTTCTCGCACCCATTCTCCCTCATCACATTGTCGGAAAAACGATATCAACTATATCAATATGGAAATAGTTGGTACATCAAGTCATGATCTGATAGATATATATCTTATCTATATTGATCTTGTGTTCTGGAATCAAAGAAAGATAAAAAAAAAAAGACTCTTGGAACTTTAACTAAACCCCTTTCTGTAAACAAGGGAAAGGTCTATCAATTTACTCCTCTTAAATATCCCAGGAACAAGAAAATGGAACCGGAAATATCGACAGATTCTTGCAGAGTCAAAAAAAATATGAAATCAAAAAAGCCCGCCGTTCCAATTTCATCTCTATCGAATTTGAATATCAGAATAGTGGATATAGTCATGATTCTATGGGCTAGGTCTACTTACTTTTTGTTTTTTTTTTTGTTGATTTCTCATTTTTAGATTCGACTAGATTTGATTGATTGGAATCATGGAAAATAGGAATAGTTGGCGATTCAAGAGACGACTTATCATTATTCATTAGAATAAACAAGTGTTCCACTTGATTTTCGAAATCAAAATCTCTTTTATAACGACAATGAGTATACTCTAACCCATGATAATGATACAGTTAGTTACTTACTTTTTTTTAGTAAAAAAAAACGAAAAATATCCATCTTTATTTTCCCCTCAAATCTGAATAATACCTATAAAGTGAGGTCTTATGAACAAAAAGCCCCTTATCGGATTTGAACCGATGACTTACGCCTTACCATGGCGTTACTCTACCACTGAGTTAAAAGGGCCCTTTAATTTCATTCAATTCGTGAATAGGTCACTACTATGCAGATAGAATCCACCTATATAGATGTATTATATATCAATATAGATCCATTTTTTGCATATATATCTTGACTATTTCATATTTGAATCTCTACTAATATTCTAATAGAATAGAAAAATCGATATTGACAATAAAAAAAAAAATGTTCATACTATACCATGAGCATAGTATGAGAGCGCCGGGCACGTATGCCCCCATCGTCTAGAGGTCAGGACACCTCTCTTTCAAGGAGTTGACGGGGATTCAAATTCCCCTGGGGGTAGGGTACTACGAACGAAAGGAGGTTGATCGTGGATTCTCAATAAGCTTCGAATTGATTCTTCCTGGGTCGATGCCCGAGCGGTTAATGGGGACGGACTGTAAATTCGTTGGCAATATGTCTACGCTGGTTCAAATCCAGCTCGGCCCAAGAATTCGCGGATCCACCAGGAAATGATATAGACCATTTGTTCTTCATACGTTCTTCCAAAATTCCAACTACACACGAAAAAAAAAAAAGTAAAATTTCATATATCCCTCCCGCTTTATTTGATTCATTCTATTTCTTTGTTACCACAAATTATGATTTTGTTAACACTCTAATTTCATATCAGGATCTCTAAGTATAAAGAGTCAAAAAAAAACGATTTTTTTCTCTTTTTTTTTATTGAAAGATTGATGATTGATTATTACTGGATTTGGCAATAACTAAAGGAGTACTAGTAATCCAGGCCGTTCTCACTAAAGTAAGTACCCTCCCATGATTGATGCGTGGAGAGATCAATCAATCGAGATATATAGAGATATCAATATATCACTCAAACCTCTGTTCCAACGCGGCGATTCTAATCTAAATAGAAATGGTTAAAATGCAATTATAGGAATATGTATACTTCTTTATTTCTCTGGGATTGTAGTTCAATTGGTCAGAGCACCGCCCTGTCAAGGCGGAAGCTGCGGGTTCGAGCCCCGTCAGTCCCGACGCGACGGAATCAAATCCCATACTTTTTTTTTTCGTTTCACATGTCTCATCAAACAAATGGGAGAGACGTATGGGGATTGTGACAATTATTGGTAGCATCATAGTTAGGATTCAAAAAGATGCCGATAACACACGTGGAATAGAATACCATATATTTCTATTTACCGGGGGCGAGAATTCATTTCTTGTACGATGAAAAATGAATTGAACAGAATTCATGTGATAGAATCGTTTACTTTTAAGATTCCAAATAGATCCTTTTCTGGTTCCGAGTTTGTTTCACTTCAATTACTAGTTTGACTTTGAAACAATCTATCTCTTCAAATTGAAGACGTATCTTTTGAGATATGCGTCCCATTCATTATTAATCCAAAGAAAGGTATATTAATTAATAAATAAAGACCACAACCTCTCTTATAGAAGAGGGGGACTGAATAATCTTTTTTATTTAAGTTCAAAAATAGGAAGGGGTACTTTCACCAAAATAAAGAACAAACTCGAACCTAGTGAATTTCATGGAATATTCGATTTTTTTATACCTTATATTATATTAGACTTGGACTTCTTTTTCTCATATTAGATATTATTCTATTATTTTTCTTTTTTTTCTTTTCCACAAAAAATAGATCATTAAAAAAAAAGTACTGAACTTCACTTCTTTTTTGATTTTCTATTTCATTTCTTTGTTTGATTTTGTTTGTAGGTCAAATGCTACTGCAGCAAATAATTGTACAAGGAAGGCAATAGGTTATAGAAAAAACAAGAATGGAAAAGAGGGAGAAATCAAAAGAATCAAAATCAAAAAAGACAAATAAAGGGATTGGATCAGGAATCCCATTTTTGATTCGGTATGGATAAAAGATCTTCCTATGTTATACTATTCAATTCTCGACGATGAGTTGATTTGATAGCTCAGATATAGATATTGTTATTCATGATATTGATCCGATTTCATATCATCGGGGTGTAATCCATCCCGTTGAATTGGCAGGCGAAAGATTTATCATCTCGATGGGATTAAATCCCGAGTTATTGACAAAAAAAAATTAGAGATTATGGAAGTAAATATTCTCGCATTTATTGCTACTGCACTTTTTATTCTAGTTCCTACTGCGTTTTTACTTATAATATACGTAAAAACTGTCAGTCAAAGTGATTAATTTGAAGACAACTTGACTTGTTTTCTTAGTCAACGATTGAAGAAATAAAGGCTTTTCATCTCGCGTCTTAAATGAAATTGGCGGACTCTAATCAGCGGTATAGTATTCTATGAGATCCGACAGCTAGTATGACAGAAAGAAATATAGATTTCTGCCATACTAGCTATTCTTATTGTAATGTAACAAGTTGTACTGTATAAAACTACAGGATTGATATCTATTAATCAATCTAGAATATCCCTCTTCTTACTATACATATATGGATTTCTATATCATCTCAATTCGATTTCTTTGCTTCATCTATTTCATTTATCTTGATTCCAATCAATCTGAAATAATCAACCGAAGGGCAATTCTTACTAGTACGGTTCTAATTTCAGTTCTATTGAATAGGAATTCCGGCATTCATCGAAAGAATCAAATCAATGAGGAAATATGTGCGGATAAAAGAAAATTGCTGGATTTTCTTTGAGTATTCCGAAAAAGGAATTGATTGAAGAGTTAACAGCGGAGCCGAGAGGTTCTCTGAGAATTGCTTCAGATTTTGAAAAGGAAGAGTCAAACCTACCATTTTGAACTCGTGATCCATGATATGAAATGAGTGAATAAAGCATAAATAACATTTTTCAAAACAAAAACGAAGAAAAAAGCGGTAAAGTAAAGAAAGTAAGTGGGCAATGTGTGGCTTGCCCGAGGTACGATCTTATTATGCGCAGTCTCTCCATGAACAACCGCAATGTATATCTTATTTCCCATAGCATAGAAGGTATGTATCTCCTAACTTGTCCTTCTCTTGGACCAGCAAAGAGAAAGAGGGAAAAAAAATCAAATAGAAATCATAAAAATCAAAAGTAAAAAGATTTTGCAAAACGATCTAAAGAGTCGGTTTTATTCCTCTGCTCAATTATTTTATTCCTCTGCTCAATTAAATTAGTAGTACCTCTAGAGCCCACTCCTTCCCCATACTACCAGTGAAAGGGAAAATGTAAAGACTACCATTAAAGCAGCCCAAGCAAGACTGACTATATCCATGTAAATTATGTCCCCTATCTCTATGAAGAGAATTTATTCCATTATTGTTCACTCACTAATAATAGTGGAATCACTGGCGCAGAGTCAAAAGGGTATTCTGACCCGAGCCCGTTGATGAAAGGATCCAAAAAATTCGCTTCTAACAAAGTTCTTAGAAGGTATGATTTTTCTAGTGGAATCGGAAAACGTTAAGCCTAAGCAAAATGGGCAGTGACACCTTTGGAAGTATCAAGGGAATCCTCGCAAGTTGTAAGAATAAGATGTGGCACTAATAAGACCTATTCTTTCTTTTCTTGTCCTCAATCTGAATTCTTTCTTGAAAGATATAAAAAGCTAGAAGCAAGATAGATCATTATCTATGACATACCGTTATTTCCCCTTGGATCGTATCCTTGCTGTCTAAGTATTGTCTCTGTGAAAGAATCGGAGGGCTTTCTATTCCATTTATTCCATTCTTGACTAGGCGTTTTGAAATAAAAAGAAAGAATTTTTTTGATTTTCGCATTTGAGCTATAAAAGCCGATTTTCCATCGAAGTAAAAGACTCCCACGAGTCCGTATAGAAAGTCTCTTCAGCTCTTACCACAACCACAAATTCGATTTTATGTCGTACTATGCAATCTAATCTATGCAATCGAATTCAAAACCCAGTACTTAAACACTCCATTAGTAGTGCAAGGGCTCGCATATAAAGATTTACCGATTCCCGTGCACTACTATAACTAGAATCTTTCCTTGAATCCTAGAGGCAAGGATTTCAAGCACTTTCGCTTTAGAGAACCGAGCTTCCATATGTTTCGAATCAAGCAAGTAGCAAGAATCTTTTTCTTCCGTTTGTTTCCGCTCAGGAAAATTCGGGGAGTTCTATCAGCAAAACCAAAAAAAGAAGGGATTCCGCGTTTTTTGTTAATCAGGCGACACCCGGATTTGAACTGGGGAAAAAGGATTTGCAGTCCCCCGCCTTACCACTCGGCCATGCCGCCAGAATGATACGAAATAGATGAAAATCTTCCTCCTTTGCTTGGGGTGGAGGGCCTACTCAATTTCTTTTTTTATTGTACTTTCATCTTGAATCCCATTTGACTTCATCCCCGGTCCGAAAGACTTTCTTCGTTTTTTGCATTGGCCCCATCCCTTCCTTGCGTTGTATGTATAGTATCTCAAAACAGAAATATAGAAAAACTTTCCCTCTCTTTTATTTGATTCTTTTCTATTTTCTCTATATATTGAAAAAACAAAATGTGGTTTTTCAGTCCCAATAGCCAAAAGTCCGGATAAATTGGAACCATTAACTATTAAATGGGCTTGTAAATTCATGAACAATTCTTGGATTGGAATCGAAAATGGTCTGTCTTTTCCTAGTCCTAATTAGATCAAATTGAAATTGATACATAACTAATCCGTATGAATTCTTTTCAATCAAAAAATCCTTCCCAAATTCAATTATAAGAGCAAATAGAAGTCTATGTAAACCCCAGAACCTCAATTGTTCTACAAATAGCGAATCGGGTATCTATATATGATGCCCTATAGATAGCTAATTATGAGCAAATTGTAGTGCTTCCGGTTTTCATTGACTAGAAAATCCAAAATTGGCTGTCCCCAAAGGAACTCTAATAAATGAGGAAAGATATGTATCTAGATAACTATTTACACATGTTTACTAAATACAAGCCTTCTTACTATGCTATCTTATGCACTTCAATCGTATTCTACTAAAAAAGTATTCTAGTCAAAGATCTTTCTTTTCTGCGAATCCTTTATTGAACGCTAGAATCCATCAATTAAGTGCTAAAAAACATCAAAAATAGAGCCTTGATTATTATTATGTCTTTATCTCATCGAACAGATCAAATCCTAACTCCATTTCTTTTTTTTGGTATCCAACCCGATTGGAATATCATAAAAATGATAGAAATTGAATCACTTTTTTGAGATTCTATACAAAATCCCATAAGTCTAAGTAGCATTTCTCAATTCTTTTCCATATCTGTTACAACTTCCAATTTGAGTATCCAAGAAGTCTCTTTTTTACTCCGTTCAGATGCATTTGATACATTCCATATGTGGATTTACTTCCCAAATTTCATGTGATTCAGTAAACAGAATAGAAATTCCAGCATTGCTAGATCAATCCCGCTGATTTGATGAAGAATGGGTCAATACTGGAATTTTTTCGATAAATAGGAAATCAAAAATGCTCGGGGATGGAAATGGGGGAATGTGTACAATACCTGGTTTTAATCAGATACAATTTGAAGGATTTTGTAGATTCATTGATCAGGGCTTAACGGAAGAACTTTCGAAATTTCCAAAAATTGAAGACGATACGGATCAAGAAATTGAATTTCAATTATTTGTGGAAACATATCACTTGGTAGAACCTTTGATAAAAGAACGAGATGCTGTATATGAATTACTCACATATTCTTCTGAATTATATATATCCGCGGGATTAATTTGGAAAAGCAGTAGGGATATGCAAAAACAAACCATTTTTATTGGAAACATTCCTTTAATGAATTCCCTGGGAACTTCTATAGTAAATGGAATATACAGAATTGTGATCAATCAAATATTACAAAGTCCCGGTATCTATTATCGGTCAGAATTGGACCATAACGGAATTTCGGTCTATACCGGGACGATAATATCAGATTGGGGGGGGAGGTTAGAATTAGAGATTGATAGAAAAGCAAGGATATGGGCTCGTGTGAGTAGGAAACAGAAAATATCTATTCTAGTTCTATCATCAGCTATGGGTTCGAATCTAAGAGAAATTCTAGAGAATGTTTGCTATCCTGAGATGTTCTTGTCTTTCCTGAATGAGAAAGAGAAAAAAACAATTGGATCAAAAGAAAATGCCATTTTGGAGTTTTATCAACAATTTTCTTGTGTAGGCGGGGATCCTGTATTTTCGGAA